TGAACCAATGACTCCCGCCGTATGAAAGCAATACTCTAACCACTGGGTTAAGTAGGTCATTTATCATCACAAAGAGAAAGAAAGGGGCTTGTCATATCGATGAATTATAGATGCAATCTTATTTCTAAGCAATACCAATTCTTGGCAGGAAACAGATCAGAAGCTATCATGTTGGATCATAGAAGATTCATCTTGACAAGAAATTATTTCCATGATAAACTATCTATCACAAGGGCTATAGCTCAGTTGGTAGAGCAACTCGTTTACACGCGCGCCAATGTTTTTCAGGGGAGTCCATCATGCAATCAACAAAATTGATCTTATTGATAAATCGATGTCTTACTCTATATATTAGAGGGAACAATAGCCTGACAAATATTCGGTCCGCTTTGGGTGCCAATTTAGGCTCCAAATAGAACCCATCATTGATTCGATAATTGATAAGGTGAATACACAGCCCATTCAATGCTAGGCATAATGAGTATAAGGACCTCAAACAAATATCTTTTCGTACTATGAACTTTAAGGTGTATGAAGTCTCATATTTGACTCTTTGAGCAGAGCGATAGAGACTCCATTTAACTTAGGTTGATCTAGGCCAGAGGCAGACCTACGTCAAGGTAACTCTTCTTTGAAACACTTTGGTATTGCTCCTGGATCAAAATCTAAATAATGAATCAGAGCACGTGGAGCCATCTCGTTATCTTTCTGTTAAGAAAAAATATGGTGGACTTTCTGATATTTATATCAGTTGATGAAAGAGCCCAATGCAAAAAAATGCATGTTGGGTCTTTGGAACAGTTTGAATCATTTCGATAATAATAAGTTTTATCTGTTTTACCGAGAAGGTCTACGGTTCGAGTCCGTATAGCCCTAAAAACTTGTATAGTTTTCATTTCCTCATTCTTGTTTGTTGGTTGTAGTCGGACAGTTGTTTGGTCCATCGAAATAGAATAATTATCACATGCTCCGAGGGATCCCCGTGGGTGAGCATGAAACGGAAAAAATTCATTTCAATGGGCCGGGCCCAATGGGTTTTTTTTCAATCTCGGTTTAAAAAACCCGTCTTTTCTTCTTTAGTGGGTGAATTACACAAAAATATTGTTGTTTTCCTATCCAAACTCAAAGAGTTTGTGATATTCCCTTTTTTTGTACAAAATAGATTTTTATAGATCTTAATATACCCCAACCCAATTGCTCACCATTATAATTCTACCGATGCTGACTTTCGATGCTGACTTTATGCAAGAAGATTGGGGGTCTGTTTGCACTTGGACGAGTTAAGAAGCCCCCAACTCATCGTTTTTTCGGGAGCAGAACCCAATTCGTTGTTTCAGAGATAATGAATGGCTCCTAACTCTATTAGTGTTTGCAGCCCTTTCTATTTCTATGAGTTGTTTGGGGATTTGGTCTGTCGAATCATTTTATTTGAGAATGTGCGATTCAATTAGAAGTTTATTCTTTACTTTAAATTATTTAGGATTCGACTTACTTTCCCGTTGTGATATACTTCGTTGTGTAGGGTTCGTTCAAAATAAATCTTTTTTTACATGAAGGCTAACCCAGTGGTTGGTCTGACTTTAAAACTCTTTTTTATTATTTATAAAAAAAAATAAGTATTTCCCTCCTTTTTGGACCCATTTCAAGTACTAAAGATCGATATTATAGATTCTTCTTTTAAGACTTTGAGCTCTAATTTCATAACCCGCTTCTTTTTTTTGGGGGGGGATGGGTTGCAGGTCGAGGTAGTACAGACTCAAAACCCGTAAATTGGGGATAGAACCCTAGGGTAAGGGTTTCTCTCAATTCAATGCATTGAATAAAATCCATTAAGTCTAGAACATGGATAAAAAATAGAATAGGGCGATGTATTCTGTTTCCATATCTAATCAATAGAAACAACAATCTTCTAACTGGATTGGATCTTAATGAAAAGAATAAACCAATACCTTTTGGTTTTATTATATGATATGATCATAAAATATATAACATACATATATAATTCTTAATATTCTTAATCTTAATAAAAATTCTATATAAATTATAACTAAAAAAAATGTAATTCTTTTTTCTCTTTTTTTTTTAGATAAAATCTGAGACAAGATAAAAACGATAAGTTTGTAATAAGAGCATAATATATCTCTAACATATCGAAATTAAATTTAAGTAAGTGAAAAAAGGATTCTACTCAATGAATCTTGAAACAAGAATGACCCACAGCAAAAAATTTTGGGGTTCAATCAAAATTCATTGGTATTTCGACTAAACAGTTATAGATTAATTCAAATTCCAGATCAAATCGAGGAATACGGTATATTTTTTTCCACATTCATAGGAGTGCATCTATGTTTCTGCTTTACGAATATGACATTTTCTGGGCATTTCTAATAATATCAAGTCTTATTCCTATTTTGGCTTTTTTCATTTCCGGAGTTTTAGCCCCGACTAGCGAAGGGCCGGAGAAACTTTCTAGTTATGAATCGGGCATAGAACCGATGGG